TGGATACAATATATATATACAAATATATATATACAATCTATATGTATATATATATATAATATTACATATATATTATATTAATAATATATTATTAATTATTAATACAGATATTCTATATTTCTATTAATATATATTCAATATTAATACAGAGTATAGATATAATACGTATATAGAATAATATATATATATATATAATATATCAATAAGGATATATATATATATAATATATCAATAAGGATATATAATATTAATAATATATATATTAATATAATAGTTATATTAGTTTATTAGTATTATATTATGTATATACAGTATATATACATAAGTCCATACGGTAGACTCTGGCTTTTTATTGAAAAATAAAATCGATTTACCCAGCAAGTCTAAGGTAAATTGTAATGAATTGTTTCAAGACCGAACAAAATTTCTTTTCTTTCATTGAATGAATTGATTTCCATCAGAATAAAGTTGTACACCTACCCATTCGCCATAAATTTCAAGGTATCTCATAAAATCCTGTGATGAAGAAATTCTCGAAAATTCTTTGAATTTTTTTAGGAGACAAGTAGAATTTTTTCATCACGCTTACTGGTTGTTAATTTCCTTCTTTTATTGTGAGATAAGAATATCTCATCTTAACAATAAATGAATCAATGAATGGAAGAATGAAAGCGAAAGAAGTGGAACTTAACTTGTTTTGGACCAGCGACTCCCCGAAAACCCTATACTTTTACTTTGTTACTTTAGTATTATTTACACTTTTATATATATATAGATATAGAGATAGAGTAGAGAATTCCCATTATAATGAGATTCATGAATATGAATGACAAATCAACAAGTTATCTGCAATTAGGAAAAGCGAAAAGATTCCTCGGATCTAATCATACATTGACAATTAAAAAAAAACTCTTCATACTATGATCATAGTATCATGACAGTTAGACAAGCGGGCCCCCATCGTCTAGAGGTTCAGGACATCTCCCTTTCAAGGAGGCAGCGGGGATTCAACTTCCCCTGGGGGTAGGGGACTAGGAAAGGAAGTAGATCACGAATTCCCAATAGTCTTACAAGCGATTCCTCCTGGGTCGATGCCCGAGCGGTTAATGGGGACGGACTGTAAATTCGTTGGCAATATGTCTACGCTGGTTCAAATCCAGCTCGGCCCAAAAATTCGCCAATCTACCACGTATAATCCCCGCGCCCCTCAAAAATACTCGATACGGAGATAAAGAATCCAAATTTCTGCTAGATCCCTTATTTCTCTGGGATTGTAGTTCAATTGGTCAGAGCACCGCCCTGTCAAGGCGGAAGCTGCGGGTTCGAGCCCCGTCAGTCCCGACGGATCCACTAAATACATCAATCAATTCGAAAGGGGGCCAGGGGCAGAATTTCATTCCCAAAAAAAAGACCCTTTTTTCTTTTCTTTGCGGTAGGAGATGGGCGGATTAATACAATTATACGTAGCATTATAGTAAGCATTCCAAGAAATCCCGGATCCTTTTTTTCGATTGTTCCCGATCCGTGGAATAGAATACTATGTTCTTTTTTTTGGAGAGGGGCACACATACACAAATGGAATTCACAGTAAAAAATGAATTTAAAAAAATTCCCCTAAGACTAAGAGAATTAGAAGACTTTTCTAGATTAAACAATTTCTCTTTATGGCCCCGGTTTTGTATAACCTCAATTACTAATTAAAAAATGGATTGCATTCAAATTGCACGCTGAGCCTTTGATATATACCCAGTGCTAATAATCTACGGAAGGGGGTAAAGGACAGAGGTCCTCTTAGCATTAGCAATGGAATAATAAATTTGTTTCTTTCTTGTTTTGATTTGTAACTATGTGACTAATGGAAGTGGAAGGGCAATCTGATGATACTTCATCAGATCATTGTACATAGAGTAGATTATAAAAAAAAAAAAAGAACGGAAACAGAGGATAAATATAAATAAAGGAATTTGGGATTGGGTCCGGAATCCGAGCTGGGATTCAGTATGGATAAAAAAACTTCCTATGTTATACTATTCCATTTTCGACGACAAATTGATTTGACAGCTCAGATATTGTTATTCATGATATTCATCCGATTCAATATCAGCGAGATTAAGAGGGAATTCATTCATTGAATTTACAAGTGAAAGCTATGGGACTAAATCCCGAGTTATTGCGAAGTAAAAAAAAGATTAGATTATGGGAGTAAATATTCTTATGGAAGTAAATATTCTTGCATTTGTTGCTACTGCACTATTCGTTCTAGTTCCTACCGCCTTTCTACTTATCATTTACGTAAAAACAATCAGTCAAAATAATTAATTAATTAATCATTAATTTTAAATTTGAATTAAACTTTACTTCTGAGTTCTTATCAAAAATTGACGAAATAAAAAGAAAAGGATTCCAATTTTTGCGTCTTAAACGAAACTTAAATGAAATAAGCGGACTATAATCCGCAGTATTCTAATAGATAGATCGTATGGTAGAAAGAAATAGATGA